TGATCGTAAATAAGAAGACTGTTTACGAAGAAACAGGAATATATATTCGCATTCATATACATAAAAATTATGTAGGAACCAAAAGAATCTTTTCTTTATTTCTGAAAAGACGTAAATGGATTTTTTTGAAGTAATGAGACTATTCAAATTATGATATTCGTGGAAAATAAATCGCAATAAATGCAAAGAAGGAACATCTTTGATCCAGCATTGAAGGATTTGAACCAAGATTTCCAGATGGATGGGATAGGGTATTAGTAGATCCGATACATAATTTAAATGTGATAATTTATCCTCTAAAAAGGGAAATATTGAATGAATAGATCGTAAATTCTGAGATTTTGGTATTATTTTTTCTTCAAGGGAAGATACTAATCGCGACGAGAATGAAATTTCCAGAATGACTCCAAAACCTTCTGATACCATTTGAGAATAAAAATGATAAGAAAAAGAATTCTTGTGCAGCGAAAATACATTTTGGTTAGAATCATTCACCGAAGAAATCAAATATTTCTGTTGATACATTCGAGTAATTAAACGTTTCACAAGTACCAAACTAGATTTATTGTCATAACCAAGAATTTCCACAGGTTCATAAAAAATCAAACTATTGAAGTTATGATAATGAGCAAGTGAGTAAATATACTCCTGAAGGAGTAGCGGATATAGGAAGTTTTGTTGCCAAAATCTCTCTTTTTTCAATCTAAATATCCTTGTAATTATGCTATTTAAATACATTTCTACTTTAACCAAAAAAGAGAGGCATTTCTTGTGTTATGAAATAATACATAGTGCAATATGGTCAGAACGGCGTATGTGTGTATGTTGTATATAGTCTATTTTTTCTCTTATAGTAAAAGACTATTTATAAGAAAATAGTTAAGAACTTCTAACTAGAAGAAATTAGAATATTAGAATAATAAAGAATAATAGAATAAGAATATTATTCTTCTAATTATTATAAAAGATAATTCTAATAATTAATAATATAGTCTAATATTATTCTAGTATTATTAAGTATTATTATCTATTATATATACTATTATACTATTATATACTATTATACTATTATACTATTATACTATGCACTGTCTATACTTTTACTTTAGATTTTTTCTATTTTAAAAAATCTAAAATAAGATAGACTTTTTCTACTTTTTAAACTTTTATACTGTACTGTGATTAAAAATCATAAGAATAATCTAATAAGTAAAAAATTCTAGAATTATAGAAAAGTAAGAACAAATAAAGAATATATACCCCGGAGACAAAGAGCCCAATCTACAGATCTTTTTCTTTTCCCTTTCTATCTAATTTTATTTTCTTTTACTTGTTAATATAACTAGTAATATAGGAATAATAATAAAAGAAAGAAAATAATAATAATAAAAAAGGGTAAAAATCTTTTATTTTCGCAACCCAATCACTCTTTTGACTTTGGAAATAAGAATTTTTTATCACTATACTCTTTCTTCTACACATCCGTCTACAATCCACAATAAAAAATAATTAGGATTAATAAAAAAAAGAATAAATGGTCTCACAAGAGACTCTTTTCCCACATCAGGCACTAATCTATTTTTAACGTATAAAATTAGTAATTTGATCGGGTAATCATTCAAATTAAGAAGGGAAGCTCGTTGCTTTTTTGTCTTACTCGAATTGGAGCCATAAGGCTCTATCCATTTATTCACTAGACCCAAAATACTTTACTGAACATTAAAAATGTTCTAAAAAGAAAAATTCTTGTTCTATATATATTATGAGTACTCTAATTTTTCTTTTTTTTTTTTTCTATTAATATTTTCTATTAATATTAATATTCTTTTTTTTAGATTTTTCTATTCTTTTTACGACATGCTCTTTTTTCCATTCATTACCTTTCAGGATCAGTCGCGGTCTTATAAACTATACCAATAGTCTAGACGAATTTCTTCATCCAAATGTGTAAAAGATAATAGTCGCAATTAAAAGCCGAGTACTCTACCATTGAGTTAGCAACCCGGATCAATATGAAGTGTAGATATGATCGAAATAAAAAAAATTAAGCAAACTCATCCATTTTACTAAAATGAAGGAAAGAGCCAATAGGGAATGGGAATAAAAAGATCTATTTATATATGATCAAATTATATTTGTTTGATACGCCATTGTCAATATGAATGGACTTTTTAGAAAACAAAATTCAAGAAATTCTATGGAAATTTGTGTTGGATTAGCACAACATAAAGAATCAAACTTTGAGTGGAAAAAAAGAAGGTTTGAGTGGAAAAAAAGAAGGAATAAGAAAAAGGTATAGATAGAAAAATAGCGGCTTTATTTAACCAAAAAAAAAGATACAATACAAATACAAGAAGAAAGATTACCCCCCTTGTTGGGGGGTTCCACAAAAATAAGAAAAAGAAGAATAAAATAAGTATGAATAGAACAAGAAAAAATTTGAATAAAGAATTAAACAAAGATAGGTACTCTTTATCCTATACTTTTTTCTTCATGATTCTTGTTTTTATTTTCTTTTTTTATCAAAAGAAATTCGAAATTCTTTAAAGAATTCTGTCTTGCTTAAAATATCATAAACAGTTTCTGTGGGTTGAGCACCTTTTTCAAGGAAATATAAGATAGCAGGAACATTTGAATAAGTTTGATTCTTTATCGGATCATAAAAACCCACTTTTTGAAGATCTCTTCCTTCTCTTCGGGATCGAACATCAATTGCAACGATTCGATAGATGGCTCATTGGGATAGATGTAGATAAAAGATGCCCCCCTAGAAACGTATAGGAAGTTTTCTCCTCATACGGCTCAAGAAAAAATGATTCTAATTTATAGAATTTCTCTTTCTATTTCTATCTATATAGATAGAAATAGAAAGAGAAATGGATCTATAAAGAATTAGACTGAAATTTGAGCCTTTTTTTTTCCTTCTTTACAGAAAAAGAAATTTCATTTAGACTCCTAACTCAAGTTGGGTATTTTTAAAAGAGTTCAAAAGGAAATCCTTAAAATTTATTGAGCTGTCTCTAACCTCTTTTTTTGTCTATTTTCAGATCTATTTTTTTTTACTCATTCTGATCCAATTGTTGAGACAAGTTAAAAAAGTGTTTCCTTGTTCCGGAATTTGTTGTCTTTGCTTTGCGCTTTTTGAAATCATTAGGTTTAGACATTACTTCGGTGATCTTTACTCCTTTTCAAAAAGGCAGCAACATACCTTTTGTTTTTTGTTCTTTCTATGGAAAAGGGAAAAATCATTTTATTCCTTTGTGATACACTCTTGATCAAAAAAGTTTGAAAATTTCGACAAATTTGTTTTTTTTTCATTTCAAAATTATTTAATTTTGAACCTCTTCATTTATCTATAATTTAGTATCTATAATGTATAATTTAGATATTGATGATATATTTACAAAGTTGATCTAACTTATTGATTGTCACTAACCCTAGATTATTACCCCGATAAAAGAATCAATTCTTTCAATTCTTTTTGCTCGAGCTCCATTATATGCTATACCTTATATATACCATTAGTATCTTTATTTAGCAACCCAAAACAAATTAAATCAGGTTCCTAGCAGAACAAATCATGTCGAGACAAGAGCATCTTTATTCGTATAGAAGATGGTGGATGTCAGAATCCACAGCCAATCATGTCCTTCAAGTCGCACGTTGCTTTCTACCACATCGTTTCAAACGAAGTTTTACCATAACATCCCTATCTTTTTATTTTAATTTGGAACCATATGCAATTGATTCAATATGGAATCATGAATAGTCATTGGCTGAACCGATACATAAGAATCTACAGTTATAGACTTATAGATTAAGTCTATACCCGGAAAGGATTTTACTTAAAATTACTCCCCTCTTTTATCATATGAATCTTTTATCATATGAATAATATCACATAAAAAAACAAATCAGTTTTAAGAAAACTTATTTACATCTTCAACAAATCTTTCAGGATTGTCCATCAGAAATTCTTTTTCTTAAAATAAAAAAGATTATAAACCTAAACTTTGGTTTTACTTTCATTCAGATGAAAAAGAAATCCCCATGAATGGATAAAAATTTTTATTTAACTAAATATTTCATTGAAATATTCATAAATATTCAATTCTAGTTAATTAGAGAATAATAAGATAATCTGAAATAATAAGATATTCTTAATAATAAAAATATACAAAAAATATACAAATAGACAATATATATTCTTATTCTTATGTAATAATCTTATGTAATAATTATGTATTTATATGTATTTATGTATGAATATAAATAGATCCTAATATATTCATATTTTCTCATTTTTTCTTTATATTTTATATTTATGAAATATGATTTTATGATTTGAATATTATGATTTACTTTTTTTTTACCATCTCCAATTGAATCTGATTTTCATTTAATTTAAAACAGAGAGATAGTTTGAGAATAAAATTTCTTTGTTTTCATTATTCTAAAGTATAAAAAGTCTCGTGTAAGGTAAGATAAAAGATAAAATTAGAATCCTCGGATTCTGATCTTTTTGCATCCATCTCCATCATAAAAAAACAAAGAATTGTTGAATTCAATTTTCAATTTCAATCGAGAAGAATTTTTTGTTTCTGATGCGAATGATCTGGGACGGAAGGATTCGAACCTCCGAGTAACGGGACCAAAACCCGCTGCCTTACCGCTTGGCCACGCCCCATTTATTTTTGGTCTAAGAAAAACTAAGATAAATATTGGTTATTCGTCAATAACCAACCTAAAGAAATATAGGACATGTTGCCGCTAGGATTCAACATAATAGATATAGAAATAATAGATATAGAATCAAAAAGATTAATTGATCATTACTTATAATTCAATTAAGATATTCTATAAAAATAGAATTCCTTGTATTCTTATTTGATTGGATAATGTAAGGAAGGATTCTTGATTGGGGAGAAGTCAAAGAAAAAGAAGAATTTCTTTCTTTTATCTGCCTTTTTTATTTTCAATTTTCCCTCAGAAAAAACAACTCAATCCAATCTGATAATTTATTCTTCAATTTAATTTGAATCTTTAACTTTAAGAACAAGAAAAAAATATTTGTTATGCTTAATATCTTTTGTTTAATTTGTATCTGTCTTAATTCTACCCTTTATTTGAGTAGTTTTTTCTTCGCCAAATTGCCCGAGGCTTATGCCTTTTTCAATCCAATTATAGACGTTATGCCAATTATCCCTGTACTCTTTTTTCTCTTAGCCTTTGTTTGGCAAGCTGCTGTAAGTTTCCGATAAAAATTGAATCTCTAATCTCTATTCAATTCATAATTTATTTGATAAAAAAAAAGATGAAATTTTATTCTGAAAATCAATAAGATCATAAATAAGATTCAGATAAGTCTGGACATTAGGAACCCTCGATTCAAAAAGTCTGGTATTTTCTATTTTATATTGAAATTGAATTTGAATATTGAATAAGGGAAGGGGGCGATGATCTTTATTTTTTCTTTACTTTATCTTTTATTTAAAAAGCTAACCAGCTTCTTTCTTTTGTTCTAACCTTTAAGATCCCATACCCCATAAAATTACTTAATTATAGATATGAATATGAATATGGCAATAAATTTTTGGTAACGAAAAAATATGAATCTTATTACATTAGAAAAAAAAATTTATAAAAATAAATTTCAAAAAAACTTCCTTTTTTTTTCATCTTCAGAGAGATAGTATGTGTCGTAAAATAGGTGATCTATTTCCTTAAAAAAATGATCTTATCTTATCTTGGAGATTTGTAATGCTTACTCTTAAACTATTTGTTTACACAGTAGTAATATTCTTTGTTTCTCTATTCATCTTCGGATTCTTATCTAATGATCCGGGGCGTAATCCTGGGCGTGAAGAATAAAAAGAATAAAAAAAGAGATGAGATTCATTTTTACTTTTTCCTTTCTTTTTTCATAGGTAAATGTATAAAGAAAAGAAATAGAATAGATGTTAGATAAAGATAAAAATAAAAGATTCATAAATAAAGAATAATCGAAAATTCTTCCAATTCTAAAATCTCAAGTGATCGGAGAGAGAGGGATTCGAACCCTCGATACGAATAATTCGTACAACGGATTAGCAATCCGACGCTTTAGTCCACTCAGCCATCTCTCCCCATTCCAAATTGGAAATTTATCATGTAATTTAACACATGAAGTCAAGATTGATAACAATTTTGATTTTACTTCAATGATTCAAAAAAGATTTCTCGAATAGAAAGAATACCTTACTTCTTTTATTTTGTACAAAACAAAAACTTCATTTCCCCGGCCTGGTTAAGTATAAGTACTGGCCGGGCCAGTACTTCTTTTGTTCCGACAAATCAAAATTGTTATTGAAATGAGAAGAATAATTTTCATTGCCATTCCTAATTATTGGAAATTAGATAAGATTCTAATAGATAGATTATCTTAAAAATTATTGAAAAAAAAAAATTATCAAAATTCTCTATTATTTATATCTAACTATATCTAAAACTATATCTAAATTAATAATTAATAGAATTAATCTATTCTATATATTAGACTATATAATATATTTTCTATTTGAATTTTATTCTATTTTTTATTATATTTATATTTTTTTATATTTTCATTTTATATTCTATATATTTACTAATCCTAATTTAATCTTAGAGATTCTATTTATATTCTCATAATATTTAGTATATTCTAGTAAATTAGAGTCTAAATTAGAATATTTAATCTTTTTTAATCTTTATAGTAAATTAATATTTATTAATATTTATAGTAAAAATAGTAAAAAATAGGAAAAGTGTTCTAGTACTCTTACTAGTACTAGTAAGAGTCTTTATAGTATATAGTATATACTAATATAGTACTAAGATTTTTTATAGTACTAAGATTTTTTATAGTACTAAGATTTTTCGTCTTTATTTTTTTTTTCTTTCTTAATACTTCTTTCTTATTAATATTAAGACTTCTTAAGGGAATTATTAAGATGAATAGAATACTGAACTTCAATTTTCATTTAGAATGGAATTTGTTTTCCATTAATGAATTTCCTAAATTTATAAATTTTCTATTTAAGATATTTAAGAATAAAAAAATATATCTGATAAGAGAAAGAATCTAAAAAAAACACACACATATTTCTAAAATGATACTGATACTATAAATCATTTACTTGTTCAAAGCAAAGGACAAGCTTGAAAGTTTGAGGCCCAATTTAACCAAATTCAGAAAATCTAATGGTTCAAATTAAGAGAGGTTTAAAAAAATAAAATACTTATAACTTTAGTACACTATTAAACACTATTAAAATTTGACTAAACTTTTTGCTATTTACCTATTCTTTTTTTTTTTTTCAAGTTTTCTCGCGGTGGAACAAAATACGTGTTAATGCTGAAATTTTCATGATTCTGATACTATCTTGACTACATCTAATTACTTTGTTGGACAAAAGGCCCATTTATATCCAATAATGAATATGTAGCGGGTATAGTTTAGTGGTAAAAGTGTGATTCGTT